AAAAAAGAGTATTTACGCCCATTTATTATTTCTTTTTTGGCGGCATGGCCGAGTGGTAAGGCGGGGGACTGCAAATCCTTTCTCCCCAGTTCAAATCCGGGTGTCGCCTGATCAACACAACAAATGGCTCGGAATCCTGCTTCGCTGATATAACTGGCCTGATTCTTGCCCGGTGGACGAAAAGAACTGTTGATACTTTGTTTATCTTCAGAATCAGCTTCAAAATACGCGGGTTCTATGAAAGAAGGGCTGTAAATCTTTGCTCCGAGGATCCAGGGGGGGTTGACTTATAGGAAAGACTATAACTATCAATCTTTCCTAATTACCATACCCTACCAGTACCCTACCAATGCCCACTGTAGGGTCTCCTGATTCCGTCGTGAATTAGATCTCGCTTGGATTCGCCACAGGGGAATCCTAGGGGTTGTGGAGAGGGCTGAAGATACTTTGTATACAGGCCGTACTCGCGATAGGATTTCAGTGCTCAGCCAGTCATTCAATAGTGAATGGTTAACTGGCCCCTATAGAAGAAAGTAAAAAGAAGAAAGTAAAAAATAATTTTTCTGTGGTAACCCCCGCAATGTAGCAATGTAATAGGGTGTCTACCGATTGTTTCACAGAAACAGAGATACGTAAGGTTTAGCTTAGGGAGAGACAGTTATCCATCTTGATGGTATACATGTAGTTTTCCCTATGAAACGCAACAAAACAAAGAATAGATCTTACTATTACGACATGTTCCATTCCCCTAGTAACATCCCCTTGATACTTCCAATGGGTAACGTGTATCTGTTGCGCTTGTGCTTAATTCAATTCTTCCTCACCACAAATCAATCCTATATAGGAAATATATACTTGTTACAAGCGGATCCATTGGATCCGTTTGTCAATAGCTTTAAGTCATAATCTCATTTTTTTTGACTCTGCACCACCAATTCCCCTATTATTATTTTAGGGATCAATAATGTAACAATTCCTTTATATTCATCGAGATAGGGGGCATGATTCACATGGATATAGTAAGTCTCGCTTGGGCTGCTTTAATGGTAGTTTTTACGTTTTCCCTTTCACTCGTAGTATGGGGAAGAAGTGGACTCTAAGGGTACTACTAATTGAGTGTAATTGAGTTGAGTAATCAGCTTGTATCAATTGTTTAATTTCATAATTAGATCGTTTTATGTTTAAATAAACATATCTTCCATCTCAAAATTCCACAGAAATTTAGTAATTAATTACCTTTAATTTGAATTTAACCTTTGGATCCGCTATCTCAATTATTCCCGCGTTCGTATTTTGAAAATAAAAGCAACTCCCCTGATAATGATAGAAAATTGATTTTTTCCAATCAAATTTATTCTATTCCTCCAAAATATTCCATTTCATTTTGATGAACCCGTTCTTTCTTACCATAACATTAACATCATAATGGATATTACAATGAGGAGCAAAAATCCCTATTTGATTTCTTTCCCTCTTTACTGTTCAAAGGGGGAGTCGTTCTAGAGTAGATACAACTTTATACTGTGGGCAACCTAACCTTGGAGAGGCTACGCATAAGAAAAGAAGAGCGCCCGGTGATCCACATATACTTACCTTAGACTCCTGGCATTTTATTTATGCTTTATCGCCTCACCATCAGGGTTCAAGCATGAAAAAAGGTCTACTACCCCTTTTCCAGATACGAATAACTTACCATAGAACTCCTTGGATCGTCTAGTACAGATCATCCAATTCACAATTATTTCTTTTTCTTCGGAATTGAATTCTAAAAAAAATTACTTGCCTTTCTTTTGTATATGCGCATACTACTCCTCCACTCTTTCGCAATAGTTAAAAAAATTAGTTCTACTACTTAATCTTAATTTAATCAAACAAAAATCTATCCTGATTACTGATTATCATTATGAAAGTTATTAACTTAATTAAAGAGAAACCTATGAATTAGAGCAATTACAATTAAGTTATTAACTTAGATTATTTCGGATTCATCAAAATAAAAACGAATGGATGGGTGGAGCGAAGAGATGGAATGGGAGTGCTATTTGAATCCATATATATATATATTATTTATAATATGTGATAATGAATTTATGGATTTGCATCCACATGTATGTAGATACATATTGTATTGTAGATTGATTGTAAATTGATCTCTATCAATTCCATATTCCATATCTTCACACAATAGATAGTACGGTAGAAAGGTTCATATAGTTCTCCCCACCGTACTATCTCATCTATTGGATACATATACCACGGATTCCATCCAGTCTGCTCATTTCATTTAAGACTTGGAATTGTAATCCCTTTCTTTCATTTATTGAATTATTTTTAAAAGAACTAAACTAATAAAACTCAAGTTTCATTCAAATTAATCATTTTGACTGACTGTTTTTACGTAGATGATAAGTAAAAAAGCAGTAGGAACTAGAATGAACAGCGCAGTAGCAATAAATGCGAGTATATTTACTTCCATAATCTCATAATTTAATTTTATTTTGCTTCGCAAGAAATCGGGATCTAATCCCATAGAGATGAGAAATCCTTCTCCATAATTTTGAAATTCAATGGGATTAATGAAATCCTGATGATACTGAATCGGATTATAATATCATGAATAACAATATCTGATCTATCAAATCAATTCATCGTCGAGAATTGAATAGTATAACATAGGAAGATCTTTTATCCATACTGAATCGAAAAATTGCATTTCTGACCCCCACCCAAGAATCCCTTTGAATTTCTCATATTTTTCTACTCTTTCGTTCCTTTCTATAACCCGCCGTCCTCATTCTTTATAGAATGATATCATATGAATGAGGTTCGACCAGCATTCCATCCGTCACAGATCCAAACAGTAGAAGTGAACTGGAAAACGAATTAAGTTCTAAGCTAAGTTTTTGTGATGACCTAATCTTCTTGAAAGACAGAGAAAAATGAAAAAAAGATTATTTGTTCTATTTTCTATTCTCCACCCCCAGAACAGAAAGACAGGATCTTTGATTTATCTTTTATTAGTATCCGTATCCTCCTTCCTTTCCTTGATTCAGACGTATAAATCGAGAATCCAGCGTGCAATTTGGGCGAGATAAAGAGATTGTCCCCAATTCAATTAGTAATAGAGCTTACCTTGCCCGATGATAAATGTGAAATAAGGATCCTTCCACCTGGAATTAGATACTGCTCTTTGTCTCCTCCCCTTCGCAGAAGGCGGAGAGATTAATCAATCGATTCATAGGATCCCAGGTTGGTGCGGGACTGACGGGGCTCGAACCCGCAGCTTCCGCCTTGACAGGGCGGTGCTCTGACCAATTGAACTACAATCCCAAGAAAATGAGGTGTACAGCTTACATTATTTATTGTTTATTTTGATTTTACATTTTATTTCTCGGATTGGCTTAAAAGAATTCATAGATCCAGATTGTTAGAAACATCAGAACATGGAGGAACAAATAGAATCAAGTTGACTCTTTATTCCTCCATATCATCATGTATTTTTGGAGTACGGATTGGTTATATCATCCTCAAGGATCGGTGAATTCTTGGGCCGAGCTGGATTTGAACCAGCGTAGACATATCGCCAACGAATTTACAGTCCGTCCCCATTAACCGCTCGGGCATCGACCCAGGAAGAATCAATTGTCGGTTTATTGATAATTCATGGTCAACTTTTCTTTCGTCGTACCCTACTACCCCCAGGGGAAGTCGAATCCCCGCTGCCTCCTTGAAAGAGAGATGTCCTGAACCGCTAGACGATAGGGGCACGCCCACCCGATCGCCATCATACTATACTCATAGTATGAGTAGTTTTTTGGAATTGTCAATATAATGAATGCTAGGATACGAACAACCTTTCGTGCTTTCGTGATTCCGTATACATATAATATTAATGTAAGAAAATTTCTCTATTGTTCATTCAGGAACCATTCATTATATATTCTTATATAATATAAGAATAACAATTCTTATATAACAAAGATTAATTATATAATCTAATGATAATCAAACTAATCATAATCAAAATTATGGAGTATAGGGGATGTCTTGCCCGACAGAAAAAGTCAAACCCATTCATTCTAATTTTCACTCATTGATTCGCGCATCGTTAAGATATAATAAACATAGACTGTTATATTACTATTATATTAATTTAATATATGTATGTATATATGTATTTAATTAACTATTCATTGTTCCTGAATGAGCCCCCATCTGTATATGTATATTGTATATATTATATACAATATATACAAGATATAATTGTACAAGATATAATTGTACAGGTATATCCAGTAGATTCTTAGTGGGCTATTTTTTTGGAATTAAACGGGCCCTTTTAACTCAGCGGTAGAGTAACGCCATGGTAAGGCGTAAGTCATCGGTTCAAATCCGATAAAGGGCTTTTCCATGAAGCTGCAATGGTCATTTTTCCGCATCCGATAGAGATGGTATAAAAAAGGGAACTGCCTGTCAAAGTTCTAATGAGTTATAGGGTTGAACACTTGTTTATTCATTATGATAATAGGATGTCCCGCATTAGGCATTAGGAAGACTACTATGTTACTAAGGGATATACTCTCGTTATTCAGATTTTTTGTCTTGGGACATAGATATTCTAGATATCCAAGTAGCAATTACCAAAGTATTCATACTTCTCTCTTGTTCCAATCAGGATCAAATCCAGCGGAAAAATGAGAAATGGAGAAAAAAAGTAAGTGGACCTGACCCATTGAATCATGACTATATCAGCTATTCTGATACTAAGACTGATAGCAAGATTCGATATAAATGAAATTGTGCAAGCAGATCCGTAATTTCCTTGGACCACGCAACATATTGTGGGTCGATTGAATCTTCTTCCTCCTCCTGCGTGCCCCATAGGAATATCCATAGGAATAAATCGCTATTTATTTATTTTCTCTTCTCCACCGAAACCGTTCATTCTGAGTTACAAGAGCAATCTATTTTTCAATATCTTTGACTGATTCTAGAAAAAA